TAAACTAAACTTACATTTGATCCAGCTAATTAAATTTATCCTTAATTAGTTCCCCCCAGACCTTATTTTTATTCAAATACACCTCTAATTCTATTAAATAAAAATTTCCTTAAATTTACCGCACTTAAAAAATTTTAAAAAAAAATATTTTTTTTTGAAAAAAAAATTTTTAAAAATTTATACCCTTATTCAAAAATTTCTAATATCCAAATATTTTTTTTATTTTTTAAAAAAAAAATCGACTTTTTTTGAAAAAAAAATGACATTTTTTTTTTTAAAAATTTTTTTTTTTTAAAATCAATCGCAAATTTCAAAAACTCAAAAAATCTATTAAACCCCTCTTTTATAAAAAAATTTTTTTTTTTCAAGAAAATTATATTAATTTATCCAGCATTATTTTTTAAAATTATAATGAATTTAATCAAGCCTAAATTTAACATTAAGATTCAAGTATTTTTTTTTTAAAAAAATCGAAAAAAAAATGAAAATTTGGAAGACCCAAAATTTTTAATAAAATAAAAAAAAAATCGACTTTTTTTTTTTGTAAAATTTGGACCTTTTTTACTAAAATAAATTAAAATTTCAGATCATTTAACTAACCATCTTAATTTTTTTACATTCAACTCCCTTACATCCACCAAATTTTGCTCACAGGAATATTCAACCTAATTTTTATCTTAAATTTTAACATTAAGCTACTTTTAAAAAATAAGTTTTTTTTTTAAAAAAAAACTAAAAATTTTATGTAATAAATTTAAACCAGATCTTCCCAAACTTACATTATAACTTTATTTAAAAAAAAGTTTTTATAAACCTCTATTGATAATATCAAATTAAATTTCCAACAATTCATAATTCAAAAAAATAAAATAGGCTGAAGGACAGTCAAAAATTTGGGGAAATTTTATATAAATTATATATATATATATATATTATATAGCGAAAACTAATTTCCAAATTTGAAAACTTTTTTTTTAAAAATTTTTAAATTCAACTCTCCCATATTCAATATTTTTAATTCACAAAAAATCTCAAATTTAACTTAATTTTCAAACATCTAAATAGAATTAATTTTACTTTCTTTAACTAGTAAAATTCTAATTATAGCTACTAATTTTAATTTTTTTTCAATCTATAGAATATTCCCGAATAAAATTATACTAAGAAAAAAAAATAAAAGAATTGATTTTATATCCTAATTTCTAATACTTAATTAACCCCACTACTCTATTAAACTCTAATTTCTATAATTTAAAATTTTTAAATTACTGAATAATCCCACTAAAAATTTTTAATTCCTAATTAAATTACATTAAAATCTCCAATATTTTATTCGATTTTCACGAAAATCTTCGACTTAGAATATTTTTTTTATTTTGTTAATAAAAAGTTTCTTCTCAATTTATCTTAACTTGATAAACCCTATAAATTTTATTTTTAATCAACTCAATTAACTTTTATTGTATAGATTTACCCATAATTTTATCATATTTTATGTCATTTTAATAAAATCAAAACAACACCAAGAATTTTCTCTTCTCTCCCTTAACCTAACACATATTATACTCTTCATCGACCTATCACTGGTTAATGACACCCTTATTTAACCTCTAATCCATATTTAAAGATTAACTTTATAATATTTTCCACTAATATGATAATTAATTTTACATCCTTATTAAAATTCTAAAATTAATAATATACCGACATTTTAATTACTTATTAATACTTAAATTTTACTCTCATACCCCTTTTTACAAAGACTTAAATTTTCATTTCATCTATAATTTTCCATCCTTAACATTTACATTCTAACTAATCACCTAAAAACTAGCCTACTGAAATAAAAAGTTTATTGTATAGTATAAAATATGAATATATATTATCTTTAAAGATAGATAAATGATTAACTAAGTAGGTTTTTTTTTTTATATTAAACTTAACTTTTAATATTAATGATTTTATAAACAATAATAGTCATTATTTAAATTAATTTATAATTTTTAATTTATCAATAAAATATATTTAGTTAACTTTATACAGTAACATATTTATTTCCATATATTACTTATTTAATACTAATATTATTTAATATATGTAATAGTTAATTATTCAATAATTTTTCTATTTATCATTAAAGATTTAATATATCAATAATATATATTAATATTATATTTATGTATAAGTATTTAATTAATTAATATATCATAAATATATTATAAATATATGATATTTTTATTATAATTATTAATATATTTATTAATATATATATACGTATATAATAATATAGGTATGTTATTTAATATATTGATATAAATAAATTAAACGTTTATTAATATATAAATAATATAAGATATAAAATTACTATTTGTAGATTAAATATTTAATATTTTTCTTTTTTTTTTTCTTTTTTTTAAATCTATTAAAACTGCTATTTATGTAAATTAGTTATTTATTTATATAATCTATATTCTCTTAAGAAATTTATAAATAATATTATAATTAAGTTTTTATTAATTAATAAATAATTATTATATAAATTATTAAATTATTTATATAGCGAAAAAAAAATTTCTAAATTTCAAAATTTGATAAACTATTTTTCCCTACAATTTTAATTTTAACCACGAAACCTTCACTTGCCATTTTACAGACCGGAGATTTAAATTGTCAAAAAAAAAATTTTTTTATTTTTTTTATTTCGGAGCTGCACTCTTTACAATGTAAGCGTGTTTGAAGTCGAGAGTTTTTAAATAAAGTTTAAATGAAATGCCTGACTAAAGGACTATTTTGATAGAATAGATAATGTAGCTAAACTACTTTCATTATATTTAATAGAATCAAACTATTACTTTTAATATCAAAAATTAAAATACATCATATACTAAAATATAAAAAGATAAGCTAAATAAGCTACTAGGTTCATACCCTATTTATAAAGGTTCAATCCTTTTCTTTTTAATTAAATTTTTTAAAATTATATTTTTTTTATTAATTATAATTGGTTCTTTAATTTCAATTTCATCACACACATGATTTGGTATATGATTGGGTCTAGAAATTAATCTTCTGTCTATTATCCCCCTAATAAACAGAACTAATAATTTGACATCATCAGAAGCCACCCTAAAGTATTTTATTACCCAAGCTTTAGCGTCTACTATTTTATTATTCAGAATAATTTTTATTTCTTATAAAATCCCCTTTATTTGAAATAAAAACTTAATTATTCTAATAATGAATTCATCTTTATTAACAAAAATAGGTGCTGCTCCTTTCCACTTCTGATTCCCCGAAGTAATAGAAGGATTAACCTGACTTAATTGTCTAATTATACTAACTTGACAAAAAATTGCTCCAATAATTCTAATTATTTATAATTTAAATTACCCAAAATTTTTTAGAATTATTATTTTAATTAGTATGCTTGTAAGAGGAATTATAGGATTAAATCAAATTAGTCTCCGAAAAATTTTAACTTATTCTTCTATTAATCACATTGCATGAATACTCGCTGCTATATTTTTTAATGAAATAGTATGATTTTGGTACTTCTTAATTTACACTTTTATAACAATTAATATCATTTTAATCTTCCATATTTTTAAGATATTTTTTATTAAACAATTAACTATAAAATTAAATTTTAATGTTATATTTAAGTTATTCTTTAGAATAAATTTTCTTTCCTTAGGAGGACTCCCACCATTTATTGGATTTTTCCCTAAATGAATTACCATTCAAGGATTAATTATAAAAAATTTTTATATCCTAGCTATAATGATAATTCTAATAACCTTAATAACTTTATTTTACTACATTCGTCTAATTTCAAGAATAATCTTAATGTCAATTAATGAATTAAACTATCAAATTAATTTTAATTATAACTATCCCTGAGTTATAATTAGAAACTATATTAATATCCTAAGGCTAATTTTTTGTACTATCCTTTTTAACTTCATTTAAGGATTTAAGTTAAATTTAAACTAATAACCTTCAAAGTTGCAAATAAAGATTGTTCCTTTAAGCCTTAGGAATAAATCCACCTTTAAATTTGCAATTTAAAATCACTGTTGAATATAAAGCCTGGTAAAAGAATAATCAATTCGTTGATAAATTTACAATTTATTGCCTAACTCAGCCATTTTACCGAATAAATGGTTATTTTCTACAAATCACAAAGACATTGGAACTTTGTATTTTATTTTTGGTTCTTGAGCAGGAATAGTAGGAACATCCCTAAGTCTACTTATTCGGGCCGAACTTGGTAACCCTGGATCTTTAATTGGTGATGATCAAATTTATAATGTAATTGTAACTGCCCATGCATTTGTAATAATTTTCTTCATAGTTATACCAATTGTTATTGGTGGATTTGGAAATTGACTTGTCCCTCTTATACTTGGAGCACCCGATATAGCCTTCCCTCGAATAAATAATATGAGTTTTTGACTACTTCCCCCGTCACTAACTTTATTATTAATGAGAAGAATGGTTGAAAGAGGTGCTGGAACAGGATGAACAGTGTATCCCCCACTCTCATCTAATATTGCCCATGGTGGTGCCTCAGTCGATCTTGCTATTTTCAGACTTCATCTTGCAGGAATTTCATCTATTCTAGGAGCAGTAAATTTTATTACTACTGTAATCAATATACGATCTACGGGAATAACTTTTGACCGAATACCTCTTTTCATTTGATCTGTAGCTATTACTGCTCTTCTTCTTCTTCTCTCCCTTCCTGTATTGGCAGGAGCTATCACTATACTTCTTACTGATCGAAATTTAAATACAAGATTTTTTGATCCAGCAGGAGGGGGTGACCCAATTTTATACCAACATCTATTCTGATTTTTCGGACACCCTGAAGTTTACATTCTAATTCTACCTGGATTTGGAATAATTTCTCATATTATTAGACAAGAAAGAGGAAAAAAGGAAACTTTTGGAGCACTTGGAATAATTTATGCCATAATAGCAATTGGATTACTCGGATTTGTTGTATGAGCTCATCACATATTTACAGTAGGTATAGATGTAGATACCCGAGCTTACTTTACTTCAGCAACTATGATTATTGCTGTACCTACTGGAATCAAAATTTTTAGATGATTAGCAACACTTCACGGAACACAAATTAATTACTCCCCTTCAATACTTTGAGCTTTAGGATTTGTATTCTTATTTACTGTGGGTGGTCTGACAGGAGTAATTTTAGCTAATTCATCAATTGATATTATTTTACACGATACTTATTATGTAGTAGCTCATTTTCATTATGTGCTTTCTATAGGAGCAGTATTCGCAATTATAGCTGGCCTAATTCAGTGATTCCCCTTATTTACTGGATTAATGATAAACGAAAAATTTTTAAAAATCCAATTTACAGTCATATTTATTGGAGTAAATTTAACTTTTTTCCCTCAACATTTTCTTGGATTAGCTGGAATACCACGACGATACTCAGATTACCCAGATGCATACACTTCCTGAAATGTAATTTCCTCAATTGGTTCTTTAATTTCATTAACAAGAATTTTCTTACTCCTTTTTATTATTTGAGAAAGTTTTATTTCTATACGAAAAAGAATTTCCCCAATAAGATTATCTTCGTCTATCGAGTGACTCCAAGCCATACCACCGGCTGAGCATAGTTATTCAGAATTACCATCACTAACACATTTCTAATGTGGCAGAATAGTGTGATGGATTTAAACCCCATTTATAAAGACCTCCTTTCTTTAGAAATGGCAACATGAAAAACTTTGACTACTCAAGATAGAGCTTCCCCACTAATAGAACAATTAATTTTTTTCCATGATTATACTTTAATAATTTTGCTCATAATTACAGTTCTTGTAGGTTATTTAATGGCTAGATTATTTTTCAATAAATTTAATTATCGATTTTTACTCGAAGGGCAAATAATTGAATTAATCTGAACAGTTTTACCTGCTGTTACTTTAATTTTCATTGCTTTACCATCACTTCGACTTTTATACTTACTTGATGAAATCAACAACCCATTAATTTCAATTAAAACAATTGGACATCAATGATATTGATCTTACGAATACACTGATTTTAAAAATATTGAATTTGATTCATACATGATTCCATCAAATGAATTAAAATTATTTAATTTTCGCCTATTAGATGTAGATAACCGTATTGCTATTCCTTATAATTCTCAAATTCGAATAATAGTAACTGCCGCAGATGTATTACACTCCTGAACTATTCCTTCTATTAGAGTAAAAATTGATGCTACTCCAGGCCGATTAAACCAAATTAGATTTTTTATTAATCGAACCGGAATCTTTTTCGGTCAATGTTCTGAAATTTGTGGTGCTAATCACAGTTTTATACCTATTGTTATAGAAAGAATTTCTCCCAACTATTTTATTAAATGAATTTCTAAAATAAGAGAAATTTCATTAGGTGACTGAAAGTAAGTAATGATCTCTTAAATCACTTCATAGTATATTGACAAATACTTCTAATGAAAAATTTAGTTAAATCATAACATTAGTTTGTCAAACTAAAATTATTTTCTTTTAAAAAATAATTTTTAATTCCACAAATAGCACCAATAAATTGATTAACTTTATTTTTTTATTTCACTGTCACATTTTTAATCTTTAATTCAATAAATTATTTCTCTTTTAAGTATTTACCAAAAACTAGTAAATTCAATATTAAATCTTATTTATTAAACTGAAAATGATAACAAATCTATTTAGTTCCTTTGACCCCTCAACAAATTTTTTATTACCAATAAACTGATTAAGAACATTACTTGGGTTAATATTTATTCCTTCTATATACTGACTTATTCCATCTCGATGAAATTATATTTGAATTATAATCACTACTACACTTCACAATGAATTTAAAACCTTAATTGGAAATAAGTCAAAAGGAAGAACTTTAATTTTTATTAGATTATTCTCAATTATTCTATTTAATAATTTTCTAGGATTATTCCCATATATTTTTACTAGATCAAGACATTTAATTATGACATTAACCCTAGCATTGCCACTTTGAATAAGATTTATAATTTACGGCTGAACAAATCATACTACTCATATACTTGCTCATTTAGTGCCTCAAGGTACCCCCGCCATTTTAATACCTTTTATAGTATGTATTGAAACAATTAGTAATGTAATTCGACCTGGAACTTTAGCAGTTCGATTAGCAGCTAACATAATTGCAGGGCATCTTTTAATAACCCTTCTTGGAAATACTGGACCTATACTTTCTCTTGTATTAATTAATATTTTAATTATTACCCAAATCTTACTACTAATATTAGAATCTGCTGTTGCTATTATTCAATCTTATGTATTTGCTGTTCTAAGAACTCTTTATTCTAGAGAATCTAGCTAATGCATAGACATAAAAATCATCCTTTCCATCTAGTTGATGTTAGACCTTGACCTCTATTCGGTGCATTAAGAGCAATAATTACAATAATTGGAATCATTAAATGATTCCATTATTTCAATAATAACTTATTTTTATTAGGATTCCTAATTACAAGAATAATTATATACCAATGATGACGAGATGTAACTCGAGAAGGAACCTTTCAAGGTCTCCATACCTATAATGTGACTATTGGACTTCGTTGAGGTATAATTTTATTTATTACCTCAGAAATTTTTTTCTTTATTTCTTTCTTTTGAGGATTTTTTCATAGAAGATTAGCCCCTAATATTGAAATTGGAATATTATGACCTCCTAAGGGTATTGAAACATTTAACCCAACACAAATCCCTCTTCTAAATACTATTATTTTATTAACATCTGGGTTAACAGTTACATGAGCTCATCATGCTTTAATAGAAAATAACTTTAAACAAATTTCTCAAAGATTAACAATAACAGTAATTTTAGGAATTTACTTCTCCATTTTACAAGGATACGAGTATGTAGAAGCATCATTCACAATTTCTGATGCAATTTATGGATCTTCTTTCTTTATAGCAACAGGATTCCATGGAATCCATGTAATTATTGGGACAACATTTTTACTAACTTGTTTAATTCGTCATATAAATAATCATTTTTCCTGTATCCATCACTTTGGATTTGAAGCAGCAGCTTGATACTGACATTTTGTAGACGTAGTTTGACTATTCCTTTACATTTCAATTTACTGATGAGGTAGATAAATTTATATAATATAACTATTATATTTGACTTCCAATCAGAAAATCTAACATTTTAGTATAAATAATTTTAATTATTATAGCCTTATCAACAGTAATTTTTCTAATCTCTTTAATTATAATATTAATTGCAAGTTTAATTTCAAAAAAAACTTTTATAGATCGAGAAAAAAGAAGTCCATTTGAATGCGGATTTGATCCTAAAAGTTCTGCCCGCTTACCTTTCTCTCTTCAATTTTTTTTAATTGCAGTAATCTTTTTAATTTTTGATGTTGAAATTACACTACTAATTCCGCTAATTATCACTATAAATCTTAATAATATAATAAACTATACTATTATCATTTTTTTCTTTTTACTTATTTTATTAATTGGATTATTCCATGAGTGAAATCAAGGAGCATTGGCATGAGCTCACTAGGATTATAGTTAATTATAACATTTAATTTGCATTTAAAAAGTATTGAATATTCAATTTATCTTAAATAAGAAACAATTTTTGTATTTAGTTTCGACCTAAAATTTGGTGGCGGACACCCTTATTTAACCTCTAATCCATATTTAAAGATTAACTTTATAAATTATATTATAAAAATAAAATTTCATTTAATTAACAATTTTAATCAATTAATTGAAACCAAAAAGAGGTAATTCACTGTTAATGATAAAATTGAGAAATTCTCCAATTAAAGAAATAGAGATCAAGATTAAGCTTCTAACTTATATCTTTAGCGATGCAACTTCGTTAATATTTCTATTTATATAGTTTATTAAAACATTATATTTTCATTATAAAAATAGAATTTTTCTTATAAATATTCAAAAATAATTCTATTTCCTTGATATCTTCAATATCATGCTCTAACAATAAGCTATTTGAATAAAAAAATATTAAAAATAAAAATGTTACTCAAAAAACTAAAATAATTAAGTAAAGTTTCATATTATTATTAAACAAAAACTGTATATTAATTGAAGAAAGTTTCATTTTTGAATAAATATTTTGTGCACCAAAATACTCGGATCAACCTTGATCGAAATTATTATAAATTAATTTTCCTATAAATAAAGGATAAAAATTAATTCCAAATGTAGATAAAACTGGTATATTCCATATTGAAGAAAAATATAAAGATAGCCTTATAAAATTTATAGCCTTTAGAGAATAAAAAATCTTAAACTTAGAAAACTCATAACCAATCCAGGCCCCAATGACAGTTACAATTAAAGCCATTAACTTTATTACTAAGGGAAGACAAATAAAATAAGGTGTAGGAAATATTAATCATATTAATATTCTACCCCCTATTACTACAAAGAAAATTAACCCTAATATACCCTTTTGTATAATAAAATTTCTGTCATTTAAAGAATTTAAAGTTCTAAAATTAAAATCTCCTAATATCGAATAATAAGAAAGACGAAAAGTGTATCTGACTGTAAGCCCTGTTGAAATAAAAAAAATTAAGTATATAAATATATTTAAATATTGTATAGAAAAAATTTCTAAAATTAAATCCTTAGAATAAAACCCAGATAAAAAAGGTAAACCACATAAAGATAAATTTGAAATATTAAAAAACCTGCAAATTATAGGCATATTAATTACTATACTTCCTATAAACCGAATATCTTGACAATTACTCAGATTATGAATTATAGCCCCTGCACATATAAATAAAGTAGCCTTAAATAACGCATGAGTTAAAAGATGAAAAAAAGCTAATTTGAATTCACCTAAAGCTAAAATTCTTATTATTAACCCTAATTGTCTTAAAGTCGATAAAGCAATAATTTTTTTTAAATCATACTCGAAATTTGCCCCTATCCCAGCTATAAATATTGTTAATCTTCCTAATAAAAGTAATAATAATATTAAATTTAATCTTAAAGCAAAATTAAATCGAATTAATAAATACACTCCTGCTGTTACTAATGTTGAAGAATGAACTAAAGATGAAACTGGTGTAGGTGCAGCTATTGCCGCAGGCAACCAAGATGAAAATGGAATTTGAGCACTTTTTGTTATAGCAGCTAAAACAATTAAATAGGAAATTACTTCCATTTGAATATCTGTTTTTATAAATTCAATATAAAATACATAATTTCATCTTCCATAATTTAATATTCATGCTACTGCTATTAATAACGCCACATCCCCGATACGATTTGTCAAGGCAGTTAGTATGCCTGCATTATAAGATTTTACATTTTGATAATAAATAACTAAACAATAAGAAACTAATCCTAGCCCATCTCACCCTAACAAAATTCTAATCAAATTTGGCCTAATAATTAATAATATTATTGAAGCTACAAACATAGATACTAATATAATAAATCGGTTAATATTTAAATCAGCTGATATATATTCTATTCTGTAATAAATTACTATTGAAGAAATAAATAAAACAAATCTCATGAATAATAATGACATTCAATCAAATAAAAATGTTATTACAATAGAACTTGAATTTAAAGTCAATAAATCAAATTCTAAAATAATTCTATAATCTAAAATTATAACTATTAAACTTATCACAAAAAATGAACATCTAAAGAATATAAAAAAATAAAAATAAACTAAACAAATTGACAAAATTATCTAAAATGAACAAATTCATAACTTTGACTCCACAAATCAATATTTTTTTAAACTATTTAAATAAATTCATAAAGTAAATAAATCTCTTTTTAGTACTATAATATTTAAAGGAAACCAATGTAAAAATATTAATAAATACTCCCGGATTTCTCCTGTATAAAAAGAGTAAATTCCATTATTCAATTTACCATGTTGAGTATAGGAATATAAATAAAGTGAATAGGCAGCTCTAAAAAATGATATTAATGACAGACTTAATATAGAAAAAATATCTCATGACACTAATCTATTAATTAATATAATTTCCCCTAATAAATTAAAAGAAGGAGGAGCAGCTATATTTGATGAAACTAATAAAAATCATCATAAAGCTATAGAAGGTATTAAATTAATTAACCCCTTATTTAAAAATATTCTTCGTCTAAAAATTCGCTCATAATTTATATTAGCTAAAGCAAATAACCCGGATGAACATAATCCATGAGCAATTATTATTACTAAAGCACCACATAACCCTCAATAATTTAAAGTTAAAATACCGGATAAGACTAACCCTATATGAGCAACTGAAGAATAAGCAATTAATGATTTAATATCATTTTGACGTATACAAATAAAAGACACATAAAATCCCCCAACTAAGGAAATAATAATAAAAATATAATTTATTTTTATACCTAAAAATAAAAATAAATTTATTATTCGTAATAGACCATACCCCCCTAATTTTAATATAATTCCAGCTAAAATTATTGAACCAGAAACTGGGGCCTCAACATGAGCTTTGGGGAGCCACAAATGAACAAAAAATATTGGTATTTTAACAAAAAAAACTATATTTATACAAAGATAAAATAATCATAAATTCAAATTTTCATTTATTAAAAAAAATCTTAAAGTATAAAAATTTTTATAATAAAAAAAAATTGAAATCAACATAGGTAAAGAGGCAAATATAGTATAGAATAATAAATAAACCCCTGCCTGAATTCGTTCTGGTTGGTACCCTCACCCAATAATTAAAATTAATGTTGGAATCAATCTTATTTCAAAAAATAAATAAAAAATAAATAAATTTAAAGAACAAAAAGTACAAAATAAAGAAAATAATAATATAATAATAACTAATAAAAATAAGTTTCTGTAATTTTTAATATTAAATAATTTTGAACTTGCTAAAATTATTAAAGAGCAAATTCAAAATCTTAATAAGACTATTGTGTATCTTAATAAATCACATCCAAAAATATAACTAATATTATAAATTATATAATTAAATGAAAATGAAATAAAAAATAAAAAAAATATAATAAAATAAATAAATTGATTTAACCAAAACCTATTTTTTAAAAATCTTAAAGGAATCATAAAAATTATTATTAATATAAATTTTATCATAAAATTCTAAAAGTTTGAAAATAATCATTTCCGTGAGTCCGAATTATAGAAACTAAAATAGAAAGTCCCAAAGCACCTTCACAAACTCTCATTGTTAAAAAAATTATAACAAAATATTGTTCATAATTAAAAAAACTTAAAAAATAAAATAAATTTATAAATAATGAAATTACAACAAACTCCAACCTTATTAATATTAAAAGAAAATGTTTCCGCTTTAAACAAAATCTTATTAATCCCATAAAAAACATATAAGTAAATAAAATAAAATATATTGCCATTTGTTTTAATAATTTAATAAAAATATTGGTCTTGTAAACCAAAAATAAGGTTTCTTTTAAAACTTCAGAGAAAGAAAATCTTTCTATCTTTAATCTCCAAAATTAAAATTTTTATAAACTATTCTCTGTATTACTTTAATTATTTTGTCATTAATTTTTACAACAATTTTTGTGTTAATAAATCACCCATTAACAATAGGGATCACCCTTCTTTTACAAACAATTATTATTTCATTAATTTCTGGTCTCTTATTTTTAAATTTTTGATATTCCTACATTTTATTTTTAATTATAGTAGGAGGAATGCTAGTATTATTTGTTTATATAACAAGAATTGCTTCTAATGAAAAATTTAAATTTTCTTTAAAAATTAGTTTATTTTCCTCTATTTTTTTATTTACCTTAATAAGAATCTGATTTATTTCAGATAAATTTATATCACCTATTTTTATAAAAACTAATTCAATTAATTTCATAAATATATATGAACTAACTTTAAATAAATTTATTAATTATCCTATAATAAATATTTTTTTAATAATTATTATTTACTTATTCATTACATTAGTCGCAGTTGTAAAAATTACTAATTTAAAAATTGGGCCCCTTCGACCTTCAGCCTAATGAAAACACCAATCCGTTTATACTCCCCAATTACTAAAATTATTAATAATTCTTTAATTGACTTACCAACACCATCTAATATTTCTTCCTGATGAAATTTTGGATCCTTACTAGGAATATGTTTAGGAATTCAAATTATTACAGGAATTTTTCTTGCAATACATTACACGGCTCACATTGAGCTAGCTTTTAATAGAGTCGCCCATATTTGTCGTGATGTCAATAATGGTTGATTAATGCGAACATTACATGCCAACGGAGCTTCTTTTTTCTTTATTTGTCTTTATCTTCATGTAGGTCGAGGAATATATTATAGATCCTACAATTTAGTTTATACTTGATTAGTTGGTGTAATTATCTTATTTATTGTAATAGCAACAGCCTTTTTAGGATATGTTTTACCTTGAGGTCAAATATCATTTTGAGGAGCTACTGTAATTACTAATCTATTATCAGCAATCCCTTATTTAGGTATAGATATTGTTCAATGACTATGGGGGGGATTTGCAGTGGATAACGCAACTTTAACACGATTTTTTACTTTACATTTTCTCCTTCCCTTTATTATTGCAGCTATAGTAATAATTCATTTATTATTCCTCCACCAAACAGGGTCTAATAACCCTTTAGGAATTAATAGCAATATTGATAAAATCCCCTTTCATCCTTATTTTTCTTTTAAGGATTTACTTGGATTTTTTATTACATTAATAGCTCTTACTAGACTAACATTAATTAACCCTTATTTATTAGGAGACCCTGATAATTTTATTCCTGCAAATCCTTTAGTAACTCCAATTCATATTCAACCTGAATGATATTTTCTATTTGCCTATGCTATTCTTCGTTCAATCCCAAATAAATTAGGTGGAGTAATTGCATTAGTTCTATCAATTGCTATTTTACTAATTATACCTTTCATTAATAAAAAAAATATCCAAAGAACTCAATTTTACCCAATTAACAAAATTCTATTTTGAAGATTATTAACGATTGTAATTTTATTAACGTGAATTGGGGCTCGACCAGTAGAAGACCCTTACATTATAATTGGACAAATTCTAACAATTTTATATTTCTTATATTATTTCTTAAATCCAATAATTTCTGTATTTTGAGATAAAATTTTATTTTCTTAGTTAATGAACTTGAATAAGTTTATATTTTGAAAATATACCATAAAGGAATTCCTTTATTAACTTTTACTAAAAATAATTAACTAAATTAAAAAAGAGAATAAAAAAATTTTTAATCCCGAAAAAAAAAATAAATAATTTAATGAAACTGGTAAGAATCTCTTCCAAGCCAAATATATTAACTTATCATAACGAAAACGAGGTAAAGTCCCTCGAACTCAAATTCATAAAAATGACATAAAAACCAATTTTAAAAAAAACATTCAAGAATATAAATCAGCTCCTAAAAATAAAATAACACATAACATTCTTATAAATAAAATATTAGCATACTCAGCTAAAAAAATTAATGCAAATCCTCCTCTTCTATATTCAACATTAAAGCCAGATACAAGTTCTGATTCCCCTTCAGCAAAATCAAAAGGTGTCCGATTAGTTTCAGCTAATCTAGAAACAAATCAAATTATTCTTAATGGAAAACATAATAATAAAAACCATATATAATTTTGATAAATAATAAAATCTAATAATTTTAGTCTAAAAGTTAAAAATAAAAAAGACAATATAATTAAAGCCAATCTAACTTCATAAGAAATAGTTTGAGCAACAGAACGTAACCCCCCTAATAAAGCATAATTAGAATTAGAAGATCAACCTGCAATTATAATTGTATAAACTCTTAAACTAGAACAACATAAAAAATATAAAATCCCCAAATTAAATCTTATTAAATTTCTAACAAAAGGTATTATTAGTCATAAAATTAAAGATAAAAATAAATTTAAAATTGGAGAAAAATAATAAAAATTAAAATTTGATATTAAAGGATACACACTTTCTTTAGTAAAAAGTTTAATTGCGTCTCTAAAAGGCTGAGGAATACCCATTAATCCTACCTTATTAGGCCCTTTACGAATTTGAATATATCCTAAAACTTTACGCTCTATTAAAGTTAAAAAAGCTACCCCTACTAAAACACAAATAATTAAAATTAATCTTCTCACAACTATTAATACAATATCCTTTAAAATCAAGTATTACTTGTAATTTCATTACATAAGTAAATTCTAAATTTAATGCACTATTCTGCCAAAGTAACAATCTAATTCTTATAAAATAAATTTTATCTATAATTGGTCCTTTCGTACTAAAATATAAATCTATTATAAAGATAGAAACCAACCTGGCTCACACCGGTTTAAACTCAGATCATGTAAAATTTTAAAGGTCGAACAGACCTAATTTTTTAGCCTCTACACCAAAAATTAATTTTAATCCAACATCGAGGTCGCAAACTTCTTTTTCGATTTGAACTCTTTAAAGAAATAACGCTGTTATCCCTAAGGTAATTTAATCTTTTAATCAAAACAATTGGATCAAAAATTCATAAATAAATGATTTTATTAAAAAAAAGTTTTTAAAATTTTTCTATCACCCCAACAAAACATTTTTTTAAATATAACATAAAAATTTCTAAAAATTTTATATTTATAAAATGTCAAACTCTATAGGGTCTTCTCGTCTTTTATAAAAATTTAAGCTTTTTAACTTAAAAATAAAGTTCTAATAAAATTAAATTGAGACAGTATTTTTCTCGTTCAACCATTCATACTAGCTTTTAATTAAAAAACTAATTATTATGCTACCTTCGCACAGTCAAAATACTGCGGCCATTTAAATTTCAGTGGGCAGGTTAGACTTTAAATTATGATCAAAAAGACATGTTTTTAATAAACAGGCGAAAAAAAAAATTGCCGAATTCCTTAACTTAACCTAAAAATTATTTTTTTTTATAAATACTATTATACTAATTTTATCATAATTACATTTAATTTTTTATTAAATAAATAATTTAAATAAATAATTTAAAATAAATTAAAATCATACAATTAAAAAATTAATTATAACAAACTAATTATGATGAAAATTATTAATTCTACATTTTTTTTACAATTTTTATTTTTTAAAATTATATTTTTAAGCTCATCCCTAAAAATATTTCTTATTTACATAACAATATTTATAAAAATATAAAAAAATTATAAATAATTAGAATTAAATTCTTTTCTTTAAAAACTAGATATATTTAAAAACGAATAACGTTTCATTACAAAAAAATTATTTTAAATATTTATTTTACAATAAAATTTATAATTTTTTAGCTCTTTTAAAATCGAGAAAATTAAATTTTTAATAATTAATTAATAAACCCTGATACACAAGGTACAAATAATAAATTTTTCTTTATTTTATTTTTTTTTTAAAAATTTCTTTCACAATACTAATTCTTTATAATACAAATTATTTTTTCTAAATTTATAATAAAATTAAAAAATATTTTTTTTATTTATCAAAATAATTTTAAAAATTCAAATTAAATTGAATTTCACAATTAACTTTTTAGTGTAAATAAAATACTTTCTTTCAAGTTCTAATTTGACTAACTAGATACACTTTCCAGTACATCTACTTTGTTACGACTTATCTCATTTTATATGAGAGTGACGGGCGATATGTGCATATTTTAGAGCTAAAATCATTAAATTTAAATTAACTTAATTACTTTCAAATCCACTTTTTAATAAAATTTCATTTTATTTTCAATATAAATAATTTTATTGTAACCCATCTCTTCTTATTTATAAACTGTACCTTGATCTGAATTGCTTTTTTATAAAAATCTTGAATATTTAACTTCTTAAAAAATATTCAATTTACGACGGTATACAAACTATTTAAAATAAGTACAATTAATCGTGGAATATCGATTACAGGACAGGTTCCTCTGAATAGACTAAAATACCGCCAAAATTTTTAACTTTAAAGAACATAACTATTATTCATTTAGTTATAATTTTACTTTTCAAATAATAGGGTATCTAATCCTAGTTTAATTCAAAATTTAATAGATTCAATATATAAATATAAAATTTTTTAAATTTAAAATTTCACCTAATAAATTCAATTTTATTTTTATTATTATTAATATTTACTATAAACTAACCCCAATTAATTACATTATCTGTATAACCGCAACGGCTGGCACAAATTTTGTTAATATTTTTGAACATTACTAAATCATAATTTCTTACATTTATAATATTATTTACTGCGAATAAAATTATTATATAATTCTCTAAATTTTATAAANTTTTTGTACCCTAAACACAGTATCAAATACCTCCCCGCAAACACTTACTTTTCTGTCTAGTTTAAAACCGTGAGGGCAATTTCCATTCTAAAATTTAGAATGAAATAGTCAGTTGTCCTGGGTTTTAAAGAAAAATAAGCTTTTTTACCGATTTTTGAAGGATCAAACATTAAAAATTTATTAACTATAATAAAATTACTTTAATGGGTTAGTACTAGCTACTTATTTATAAAATATTTTTACTTAAAAAATTAAGCTTACCCTAATTCAATATTTTTAAATAACCTGCTTAGTTAACCATTTGACATCTCAATCGGATTCCCCTCATTTTAATTATAAGCCTACGTAGTTTAGATAATTAAATTATCTTTAATTAGTACCCTAAACTATGCTTAAACTAAATATGAAATAACCAAACTAATTAAACTCATTTTTCAACTAATCATTTAAATTTAACTTGACATAAAATTTAAATCTTACCTAATCAGTTTATTATGATTTTAATCATTCAATCACGTTTTACATTATTACAAATACCCCAAATTAATTAAATTTGACTTTAATTAATATCCATTTAAACTTTACTTTAATTAACTTAACATAAAACTTAACCAATTAAATTTATCCTTAATTAATTCCCCTCAAAGCTTATTTTTAACTAAACTTACATTTGATCCAGCTAATTAAATTTATCCTTAATTAGTTCCCCCCAGACCTTATTTTAAACTAAACTTACATTTGATCCAGCTAATTAAATTTATCCTTAATTAGTTCCCCCCAAACCTTATTTTTAACTAAACTTACATTTAACCCAGCTAATTAAATTTATCCTTAATTAGTTCCCCCAGACCTTATTTTTAACTAAACTTACATTTGATCCAGCTAATTAAATTTATCCTTAATTAGTTCCCC